CCAATAACCAATTTGATCCCAAGGTAAAGAATAACCCGTTACACCAAAGGATGCAGTCAATACAGCCAAAACCACACCTGTGACCCAAGTTAATTCGCGGGGTTTTTTAAATCCACCTGTGAGATACACACGAAATACGTGCAGGATCATCATTAGAACCATCATACTTGCTGACCATCGATGAACTGATCGGATTAACCAACCAAAGTTGGCCTCAGTCATTATGTATTGAACAGAGGAAAAAGCCTCTGTAACGGTTGGACGATAGTAAAAAGTCATAGCAAAACCTGTAGCGACTTGTACTAGAAAACAAGTAAGTGTAATTCCCCCTAAACAATAAAATATGTTGACATGAGGAGGAACATATTTACTAGTTATATCATCTGCAATTGCCTGAATCTCGAGACGTTCCTCAAACCAATCATATACTTTATTGAGATAGGTAACCCCCGGGACTCCCCCTCCGAGAACCGTATATGAAAATTTCATCTCGTACGGCTCAAGCAGAAACACACAAATACTCATTTCAACGGATATAAAAAAAAGTGCAAAACTTCATTAGCCGCTGGATTGGGTCGATTTGCCTTGAAGATATGAAATAAGAAAAATCCAGAATCTCTTCTTTGTGATGATAATGCCAAAAAATCTCAAGTTGGCTCATGTGTCTTTCCTTTCTTTATGTTGATCATTACAGGCCTCTTGAATTTTCTCTTCCCTATTTTGGATTTATTGTTTTCTGTGCGTAATGCAGATTTACTCTTTTTTTTTACTATGTAATAAATGATAGTAATTTTCTGATAGAAATTATCTTGTTGAGATCCTATGAATCCATTGAATTGAAACCTTAGATTCATACTAGAGCCACGATGATTTAGTCTCAAGCTAAACAAAACGCAAGGGTTCTCCGAATAAGAACCGCTTGACGATCACTTATTGAATGAATGGGTGTAATGACTCAACAAAATCGAGAGAAAAAAAAGAGTTGTCCTTTGGTCAAAATAAATCTGAAGGAAGAAAATTCGTTTTATTAAGAAATACTTGTATTTTTTTGAGTCCGGTTGCGAGGTCTGAATAGTGAGTATGAATCATAGTTGAAATTTTTTTCTTGATCTATTCTATCTATTTCGTGTTCCAGGTACTAGAATAAATATCCGACGAATTAGAATCATCTTGATAGAGATAACAGGCCCTTTCTATGTATTATCAATAGGATCAATTATAACAAGTCACACACTCATATTCCAGAAAAACCGAAACAAATAAATTCCACGGTCGAACTACCAGAATGTCTAGAAATGCAAAGCTTAAGTAAAGTGGAAAGGCATTTTTGGATGGAAAGACTATGACTTCATAGTTATTATAAACCTAACTCATTGAAATTCCGTCCAGTAAAACAGAAGAATTATAAATTTCTAAAATGATAGATAGGAATATCGCGAATAAAGCCATTGCGACCCCCATAAATGGAGTAGTCCCCCAACCCGGAGCTACTTTACCATATTCCGAATTCAAGGGTTTCAATAAATCACCTACAGCAGTTCGTCTTGGCCCAGATCTAGAACTATCCTCAACGGTTTGTGTAGCCATAAAATTCTATTTAATGATTGGTTGAGATCTGTTGACTTTGTATACTATTCCGTTGTAGTTGTAAATAAAGGATCTTTTCGTGGATCCATTGTAATCTTGAGATTATCTAAAAATGGAAACAGCAACTTTAGTCGCCATCTCCATATCTGGTTTACTTGTAAGCTTTACTGGGTACGCCTTATATACCGCTTTTGGGCAACCCTCTCAACAATTAAGAGATCCATTCGAAGAACACGGGGACTAATTAAAGTAATGAGTCTCCCAATATGGGAGACTCATTACTTTAATTGAATTATTTCATTTTTTTAGTTGGAACCCTAGGTGGTTCTCGAAAAAAGATAGCGAAAAAAATTATCCCTAAAGTCGAGACTAAAAGGAATGTATAAACCAATGCTTCCATAGATTCGATCGTGGTTTACAATTATAACTTTCACACCTATTCATTTGGGATCATTTACCATATAAAGAAAGAAAAAGAGTCAAAGAAAAGATGGTGAGATTTTTCTGGCACCCCATGTTAAATCAAAAAAAGAGAGGTGAAAGATACCATAGCAATGTCGTATCAAACTACTTGTCTCCTTGTAGTTGGATCTCCAACTTTTTGGAATGTTCCAAATTCCACTTGAGCATCCAAGTCTGGATCAATACCAGCAAAAACATCTCGGAACAAGGTTCTAGCGCCATGCCAAATGTGTCCGAAAAAGAAGAGCAAAGCAAACGTAGCATGCCCAAAAGTGAACCAACCCCTTGGACTGCTGCGAAAAACACCATCCGATTTCAAAGTAGCCCGATCTAATTCAAAAATTTCACCTAATTGGGCACGTCTCGCATATTTTTTTACAGTAACAGGATCAGAATAACTTACTCCATTAAGTTCGCCACCATAGAACTCCACAGTTACGCCTACTTGTTCAACACTATATTTTGATTCTGCTCTTCTAAAAGGAACATCAGCTCTCACAATTCCGTCTTCATCTACCAAAACTACCGGAAATGTTTCAAAAAAAGTAGGCATACGACGTACAAAAAGCTCGCGTCCTTCTTTATCTCTAAAGACGGGATGTCCTAACCATCCAACAGCTATTCCATCTCCATTGTCCATTGAGCCTGCTCTGAATAATCCCCCCTTTGCCGGATTATTACCAATATAATCATAAAAGACTAATTTTTCGGGAATTTTAGACCAAGCTTCCGATAAACTAAGATTTTCGGCTAGCCCATTGCTAACTCTTCGATATATTTCTTGCTGAAAGTATCCCTGATCCCACTGATAACGAGTAGGACCAAATAATTCGATTGGGGTAGTTGCTGACCCATACCACATAGTTCCAGCAACAACGAAAGCTGCAAAAAAAACAGCAGCGATACTACTGGAAAGTACAGTTTCAATATTACCCATACGTAATCCTTTGTATAGACGTTGAGGCGGACGGACACTAAGATGGAATAGACCCGCTAATATGCCCAATGTACCCGCAGCAATATGATGAGAGGCTATTCCCCCCGGAATAAAAGGATCAAAACCTTCTGCGCCCCACGCTGGATTTACAGCTTGTACTTTTCCAGTTAGTCCATAAGGATCGGACACCCATATCCCAGGACCATACAAACCCGTTACATGAAATGCGCCGAAGCCAAAGCAAGCCACCCCTGCGAGAAATAAATGAATTCCAAAGATCTTGGGCAAATCCAAAGAGGGTTTTCCCGTCCGCTCATCACAGAATATTTCTAGGTCCCAATATACCCAATGCCAGATAGCTGCCAAGAAGCACAAACCAGAAAACACAATATGCGCCCCCGCCACACCTTCATAACTCCAAATACCCGGATTCGTTATAGTTCCTCCTGAAATACTCCAACCACCCCACGAATTGGTTATTCCTAAACGAGTCATGAAGGGGATGACGAACATACCTTGTCTCCACATTGGATCCAGAACGGGGTCAGAGGGATCAAAAACCGCTAATTCGTATAAAGCCATCGAGCCGGCCCAACCAGAAACTAGAGCTGTATGCATTATATGAACCGAAAGCAATCGACCCGGATCATTCAATACGACAGTATGAACACGATACCAAGGCAAACCCATGGAAATACCCCTTTATCAAAGAAAAATAGACACTATGTCACTTTATTTTATCGCATTGGAAAAGACTATCCATATACTATGTACCTAACCTTTCCAGGAGATTCTGTATCAGAAAGGGTTAATATTTATTTCATTCCATTGAAAATAAGGGACCAATTCTGTTCGTAAGAACAAAGAGAAGCAGATCTATTCTATACTCGATAAGTACCAATATGCAATGGGTGGGTTGGTCCTATTTGGGGGAAACGAAGGGATAGATACTTGTTTGTTTATCATTCGAAATGATCGATCCCTTTTTCTTTATTCATTCTGTCTTACTTTCTTTATATGTATAATCTTTCAATCTATGTATTAATATAGAATAAGGAGAAAAAGAAATGAAGACAATAAACTGCGGATTCTTTCCCTTCCATTCTTATGTTTCCATATTAAAGTGAAGTATCTTACTTAATTTTTTTCTTTAATTTAATGCCCGTTGGTGTTCCAAAAGTACCTTTTCGGATTCCCGGAGATGAAGAAGCGACTTGGGTTGACTTATAGTGCGGCTTGTCAGACATATTGGGCCATATGGGATTTACCCGTTGTCTCCCCCGATCGAGATATCCTCTCTTTCACCCAAGAAAGATTGTATTGAATTGAGTAAACTATCAATCATTCGGAGCGTGAAGTGCAATTAATTAGAGAAATTTCTATGGGGGATCTATATTATCGAATTTATGGTTTACTTGGATTGATAAAGTATCCAGGCTCCGTTCAGAAAATACCAAATCGGTAACAAATGTGTACGATTACCAGTTGTATCATAAAGGATTCCTATGCTTACTATAGGAGTGATCCCAAATTGGCTAACAATGGAATGGTATGATGAATACATCAACTAATTTGTGAAAAGCAAGACAGGAAAAGAATTAAAAAAAAGTCATACCAAAAAAAGAGGTACTGGGCCCATTTGCCCTATATGTGCAAATGGAATTCGGACGGATCTTTTCCCGGAGTAGATCATAAACCTAAAAAAAAGGAAAGGGCTCATTCAGGAACAAGAAAATACCATCGTGATTTGAATCTCGACGAAACAATACATCAATGAGAGGTTAGTTTAATAAGTTCGGTAAATTCTTTTTTTTGGAGGGAAGAGGGCCAAAACAAAACCCATCTCCTTCTTTTGTAATAGAGGACCTTCATTAAAAAACTGTTACAGAAAAAAGAAATAAAACAGGAATCGACACATTGATTCTTTATTTTTTCGCAATTTTTTTGAACCGTATGGATCCAAAGGTGCACGTACGGTTCTTAAGGGATAGAATTTTGTCCTAAACAATCGACTTTATCGAGAAAGAACACTTTTTTTAGGCCAAGAGGTTCGTTGCGAGATCACAAATAATATTACGGGTCTCATGGTATATCTCAGTATAGAAGATGGAATTAGCGATCTTTTTTTGTTTATAAACTCCCCCGGCGGGTGGATAATGTCAGGAATGGCCATTTTTGATACGATGTCAACGGTGACACCAGATGTTTATACAATATGCATCGGAATAGCCGCATCCATGGCGTCTTTCATTCTGCTAGGAGGCGAACCCACCAAACGTATAGCATTCCCTCACGCTAGGATTATGCTTCACCAACCTGCTAGTGCTTATTATCGGACAAGAACAGGGGAATTTGTCCTAGAAGCGGAAGAATTAACGAAAGTTCGCGAAATGATCACAAGGGTTTATGTACTAAGAACAGGCAAGTCTTTTTGGGTTATATCCGAAGACATGGAAAGGGATGTTTTTATGTCAGCAACAGAAGCCAAAGATCATAGAATTGTGGATATTGTAGGGGATGAAATGATTGAGGAGAACAGATTCAACGAGACTGAGCCGGTGTGGGATCCAGAACTGTTTAAGAATTGGTAGTGACAGGATTTCGTGTAAATCTATTTTAAACCATAATTCGGTTCTTCTGCGATTTGATAGAAAATCGAAATGCTTCATGATGACCAATCAATCATCAGGTTAAGATCGATCTAAACCAATCTATTTTATTCTATATACATATATACATACGACATGCCAACCGTTAAACAACTTATTAGAAACGCAAGACAGCCAATACGAAATGTTAGAAAATCGGCCGCTCTTAAAGGATGTCCTCAGCGTCGAGGAACATGTGCTAGGGTGTATGTGCGACTCGTTCAGATAACAAATAAGACAATTTTTTCAGTATCAATGACCGGTACCAATGAATAGGATAGATAAACTCTATGCTATATTTATATGGTATATGGAATTTATGGTTTCCATTGGTGCAAATCCAATCATCTAGATTGGAAATAAGAAGCAATTCCCCATTGGTAGCAAATGGTTATCCATTAAGCGGAGGAAATAGTAATAAAAAGAAAAACGCTTATGCTCCTTTATCTTGAAAGAACGGACTAACAGGGTCAGCTACCTAGCCAACTTTCATAATTAAATGCCGTCACTGTATGGATAACTCTTATTGTGAAAAGAGCTATTTACTGTATAATGGATAGGTAGAGCCAAAGAATGTGAACTATACAAGTTCACAATACCTTTTGATGAAATGAAAGAAAAGGCTCCGGTGTATAGAGAGGGCCTCACCGTTTAAGAGGTAACCATAGAAACGATGGAACCCACTATTTTTTTTTAGTATCGTTATAATTTGTTATTTCCATGCGAAATAACTGAAAGGAATAGAATATAAAATCGTGGTTGGGAAGGTCATAGTAGCAAAAGCCATTGGAATTGATATTTTATATATCGGAATAATCCGTTTTGTTATTAATGGGGGAGGGAAAAGGATGGCTAAAAGAAGAGAAATCAATTAGTTATTCATTAAGGGTTAATTTGATTCAATGACCAGAGTTCCGCGAGGATATACAGCTCGGAGACGCCGAACAAAAATGCGTTCATTTGCCTCAAGCTTTAGAGGGGCTCATTCAAGACTTAATCGAACGATTACTCAACAGATAAGGAGAGCTTTCGTTTCCTCCCATCGAGATAGAGGCAGGCAAAAGAGGGATTTTCGTCGTTTGTGGATCACTCGGATAAATGCAGCAACTCGGATAAATAAAGTATTCGATAGTTATAGTTATAGTAAATTAATACACAATCTGTACAAGAAGGAATTGATTCTTAATCGTAAAATGCTTGCACAAGTAGCTGTATCAAATCAAAATAGTCTTTACATGATTTCCAATAAAATAAAGATCATCAAATAAAGGGATTCTAAAGTAATATACAGGAATGATTAAAACAGAATTCCCCGGAGAAGGAACTCCGGGAAGATAAAATAAATTAAGATTTAATAAGTAGTAGGAATGAACGAACATGTTGCAATAAAAAAAGTATTTCTTCCCCATTTTGGTTTCTTATAACAAACACAAGAATCAAATCTGGATTATAGGCTCGGCCCTTTCGAATAAAACATCAATCTGAGCTTAAGTTCCAATTGGAGCTTCTTAAGTTCCGATTGGAATTGAAGTTTTGAGTCAATTGAGGAATATGTCTATTTTGTCTGGTTCTAGGACCAGTAGTTCTTGAAATTGACTGGGCTCTCTTAAATTGAAATTGCTTCTCATTGTTAAGAAAAGGTAACAAAGATAAAATACGAGCTTGTTTTATAGCAATAGTAATTAATCGTTGTTGTTTCAAGGTCAATCTATTTACTCGTCTCGATAATATTTTTCCTTGTTCACTAATAAATCGATTAATTAAACTCATGTTTCTATAATCGATTCGATCCCCCAATCCAATTGGAGGACGCCTACGAAAAGTTTGTTTGGATTTACGAAAAGTTTGTTTGGATTTACGAAAAGGTTGCTTGGATTTACGAAAAGGTTGCTTGGATTTACGAAAAGGTTGCTTGGATGTATCCATGATTTATTCCTTATCTCAAAAAAAATTTCTATTTCTTTATTTTATTCATATATTATCTATGAATATCCTCTATACATAGGAAATAATATCTACCTGAAATCAGATTTGATCTCTATATTATATATCTATTATATGTGTTATATATTCTATATGTTAAGTTCTTACTCTTCCTGTTCTTTGGAAAGATCGAACACACGATGCGCCTATTTCTTTATTTCTTCATGAGTCGTATGCTTGCGACAATAACGACAAAATTTTCTCAATTCTAATTGGCTAGGTGTATTGCGGCGATTCTTTTGAGTAATATATCTAGAAATCCCCGGCGATTTCTTATTGACACCCTTTTGAACACAACTGATACATTCCAAAATAACCCCGATTCTAACATCTTTCCCCTTGGCCATGAACCTCCTTTCGATTTTGGATCGACTTAACTTAACTCTTCTATTTTCGATCCGAACCGAAGAAGAAGAAAAAAAATCAATAGAAGTTACTAACTCAAAATTATATTTCTAAAGATTTTGTTGTAATTATTGTAATTATCTAATTAATAGAAATATGTATTAAATTAATAGAAATATGTATTAATAGAATCCAATAGAATAAAAAATTCTGAAATTATTAAGTTAAGTAATAAAAAATAGAGAAATAATTAAGGAATACAATCTTTTTCGAACTCGCAATGATTTTTATTCGAAATCCTTTCATTTAAGTAGCTTCTTTCTATGCTATGATTTCTGGGATCTGCCTTAGCCTGGATACCCCTTTTAATTGAATTTCGGTTTTCAAAAATTCTATTTTTTGGATTTACTGAATTTTTTATGATTATGAGATTCAATACACCTTTTCTTTCTTTTTCCTTCCTATACTAAAGAATTGAAAAGGGAAAATTTTCGTCATGTCATATGGAATTCTATTCTTCGCATATCAATAACTAGAATGAAAAAAAAGGGAATGACAAAGCATCTGGGAATAAACGATTAATTTCTATCAATAGACCTGCTAAAGCCCCAAACCATAGAGTACTTAGCACGGGTGCTACAGAGAGATATGTTTTTATATCCCGCATTGAAAATCCTCCTTCCTTATTGGAATACATATATGGTCAGATGCTCTAGGTCAAGATCATTTGTATTTCTTTTGTTTAGGCGAAATTCCTAACTAAAAAAACGAAAATAAATATATATATAGAATAAAGCATATAGACGAGATTTTCCTGTCCCTAAAAAAGAAAAAGATGACCCCTTCTTCCTGTACATTACCAATAAATAGTCATTTTTCTTTTATACGTTAGATTGGATTTTTGATGTCTATTATTCCTTGATTATATGAGAACAAAAAGAAGAAATGACAAGAAAGTTGTATATAGATAGAGAAAGAGAAGAAAATTACGATGTGGAAAACAAGACAAGAATTGTGTACAATGGCATTGTACAACAATTTTGAAAAGGGATGTAGCGCAGCTTGGTAGCGCGTTTGTTTTGGGTACAAAATGTCACAGGTTCAAATCCTGTCATCCCTACCTATTACTTCCCCTATTGGCAGTAGCGAGGGATTAATTGAGATCCATTAAAGTGGGGTATAATCTGGAATTTGCGGATACTATACATATGTGAGATGTGTTAGGAGTAGAAAAAGGATTTTTTTGAAAGCGCTCTTAGTTCAGTTCGGTAGAACGTGGGTCTCCAAAACCCGATGTCGTAGGTTCAAATCCTACAGAGCGTGATTCCATCTATCTTATGTCGAATCACAATAAAATAACTTAACAAAACAAAGTAGAATTGCAACTACAATTTGACCTCCTCTCTGGAGGAGGTCAATCAAAAAAGAAATGTTACTCAATCAAAGATCCAACTGATCACCACGCCTGTATTGCAAATACGCAGTCACAAATAATCCCGCTAAAGTAATAGGAATTAGGCCTAAGACGATTCCAAATAGAAAAACTTCAATCATTTCGGTTTGTTCGAGGGGATAAAAAAAAGAGGTACGATCTATCCCTAAATATTAATCTGAATTATCCACGAATCTCAATGACCAAGAAAAGAATTTGGTAATTAGTGTGGAAAAGAACCGTAGAATACCAGGAATCCAAAAGAAATATTTTTATGACTTATTCATTCAATTCATTTCAAATAAGACGTATCTTGTTCAAACCAATAAATAGAGCTGGGGTTAGAGTTAAAGCAGCCAGTAGAAAACCAAAATAACTAGTTATAGTAAGCATGAAAGGGTGAAATTAGATTTGTTTTTTTACTACACTACATATGTTGGTAAAGCACTTACCTAAGTTTCCTTTTTCCAAAATACGATGGTAATAAAATAAAAACCAATTAACAGAATTTGTTTAGTTGCAATAGAAAATTTGTAATTCATCGGTTATTATAGATAATACTAAAAAAAAGATAGAGTGAGATACGGAAGTAGAAAATAAAATGGA